CTCAACCATTTCAGCGGACATGCGTATTTTCCGATGGATTTACATGGTTTCGTTAGTAGAGATTGTTTGATGTAGCGAGTAATAGGCTCTTTCGCCGTTCAAGAATTCTTGTTTAGGCAGTTCATATCATCCACACATAGTGATCTAAGATTTCAATTCTTCCATGTTTCAGCAGTAGCATATTGTTCCATGGAGCTAAGGCCAAAAAGATGGAAGGAACAAGTGTTTCCACGACTCTACCATCCGGCCAATTCTGTTCCACTTAATCCCCTTTTCATGGGCACATATCTTTACGGCTAAGGAATGGGGAATCTTTCTCCTGTTACATGAATCAAATGTTTCATTTCATCCGGGAAAAGCCATCTCTTTCTCAACAATGTCTTTGTCATTTGATCCAATAGTGTTCCGTTAGATAGGAACAGATTTGATAAATACTGATAACTCTCGGATAGAGTATTAGAACGGAAAGATCCATTAGATAATGAACTATTGGTTCTAAACCATCTCTGGCGATGAATCAACAATTCGAAGTGCTTTTCTTGCGTATTCTTTATGAACCAGCGTTTATATATAGATGTAGGAGGATTTGTTTGGGAAGCAATAAGCCCCTTTGACATCTCCTCATCTGCAAAGAATTCTCGACGTGAAAACACAGAGACAAAGGGCTGATCTTTGAATAGGGAAAGGAATGGATCCGCAGGGTCCCAAATGAATTGGCTTGTTCGAAAAAAGCCTTGTTCTTTGGAAGATCTATCTCGTGTCTGGTACTGCATGGTTCCACTCTGCAAGAACTCCGAATCATTCTCTTGAAGCTCATCCTCTTTATGATAAATGATCCGTTTGCCCCGAAATGACCCAGCCCAATAGGGAAATCCCAATTCAGTGGGCCTTTCGATACAATCAAATAGATTGCCATAAGGGCGCCATATTCTAGGAGCCCAAACTATGTGATTGAATAAATCCTCCTCTATCTGTTGCGGATCGAGGGCCCCTTCTTCAAACTCCGATTCGTATTTTTCATATAGAAATCTCTGATCAACGATAGAACAAGATCCATTTTGCATCATATCTAACTGATTCCTTGGTTCGGAACGAAGAAGCAATGTCACTCGATTATTATCAAACTGACTGCAATCTTTTTCTGTCCGTGAGGATCCCGCCAGAGCCAGAGCGCCTTCTACTTCTACTTCTAATAGTAATAATAGTAATAGGCCATGAACTAGATCAGAATCATTCTCAACGAATCCATAAGAAGTGATCCAATTTTTTTCATCGGGTCTGGATGAAGACCAAAGATCTTGAGCGACCGATCCGGCAGAACAACTCAAAAGATAGAGAAGTATCGTTAATTTCTTCATGCTCGTTCCAAGTTCGAAGTACCATTTGTACAAATAAGAATCCCCTCCCTTACATGATTTCTTCTTCATATAGATAGATATAGGATCTATGGGGCAATTACTTAGAAGTACATTTTGTGCAACAGCCCTTCCTATCTGATAGAAAAGGATCCCATGATCCTGAACTGATCTTATCTGGGATCGAAAATGCCAAGTTTTTCTATGAAGAGCTGATCTAATTGTATTAGTTTCTATAATGGATTTCTTCTGTGTAATACTAATTGATAGGGCCTCATTGATAAGTGCTACAAGATCTCGTGCATTGGAACCCATGGTTATGGACCCGAATCCAGTAGTATGGAACATCTTCTTTTCCAAGTGAAATCCCCTAGTATATGAAAGAATGAAAAAGTGCTTTCGTTGTTGTGGAAGAAGAAGCCTTCGTATCTTAATGCATGTATTTAATTTATTCGGAGCTATTAGAGCGGGATCCACTTTTTGGGGAATATGAGTCGAAGCAATAACAAGAATCTTTCCAGTGGAACATCTTTCACTGGAGAGATAGTTCTCTAATAGACCGAGGGATAAGTAATTCGACTCATTCACATGCAGATCATGAATGTTTGGAATCCATATTATGCAAGGAGACATTGCTTTTGCTAATTCGAATTGAAGGGTGATCTCAAATCGGTCTATTTTCGGCGTCATATACATAGTTAGCACATTCGTCATAGTTAGCAGCTCCATATCAATATCAAGGTCATCATCACTATCATCAATACCATCACTATCATCAATATCGTCACTATCATCAATATCGTCACTATCATCAATATCGATATCATCAATAAGATAACCTTTAAGCTTGTCGTCCAGGAACTTGTTCGGAAATACCGTAATGAAAGGAACATAGGAGTTTGTCGCTAGGTATTTGACCAAACAGGATCGTCCAGTTCCTATAGAACCTATCACTAAAATACCTCTAGAAGGGGATAGGGCTAAGCGGAGCGAAAAGGGTTTTCCATGAGGAGATGGGGAATGAAAACTATTAGCCCCACACGAGGTTTGTGAATAAGTGATTGTCTGATAATGAGCAAGGAATATCCGTCTTTCTGCTAAACAGGATCTATTGAACTCATAATTCATTAGATCCTTTTGATGAA